CAGAACCATCTCTACCGAGATGACAGACCCATTCTCTGTACTATCAATAGGATCAATTATAACAAGTCGCACACTCATATTCCGGAAATACCGAAACAACGGAATTCCACGGTCGAACTACCAGAATGGACTATAAATCTGAGTCCTAAGTGATTCATTTTTGATTGAAAAGCCTTATGGACCTAACTCATTGAAATCCCATCCAGTAAAACGGAAGAATTATAAATCTCCAAAATAATAGATAGGAATATTGCAAATAGAGCCATTGCGACACCCATAAATGGGGTGGTTCCCCATCCAGGAGCCACTTTACCATATTCCGAATTCAATGGTTTCAATAAATCCCCTACAATAGTTCGTCTTGGCCCAGATCTAGAACTACCCTCAACGGTTTGTGTAGCCATAAATACTATTTCATTGGTTGAGATCTGTTGACTTTGTATACTATTCCGTTTTAAATAAACGATCTTATCGTAGCATAGATCCATCGCGGTCTTGAAATTTCTAATAATGGAAACAGCAACCTTAGTCGCCATCTCCATATCTGGTTCACTTGTAAGCTTTACAGGGTACGCCTTATATACCGCTTTTGGGCAACCCTCTCAACAACTAAGAGATCCATTCGAGGAACACGGGGACTAATTGAAGTAATGAGTCCCCCATATGGGGGACTCATTACTTCAATTAAGATAATGAAAAATCATTTCATCTTTTTAGTCGGGACCTTAGGCGGTTCTCGAAAAAATATAGCGAAAAAGATTATCCCTAAAGTCGATACTAACAGGAATGTATAAACCAATGCTTCCATAGATTCGATCGTGGTTTACAATTATAGCTTCCACACCTGTTCATTTGGGATCATTTCCCAGATAAAGAAAGGACAAGAGCAAAGAAAGGCGATGATGAAAATCAATATTTCTACGGTACCTTCTGTCAAATAAAAAAATCAAATATAGAGGCGAAAGATACCATAGCAATGTTGTATCAGACTACCTGTCTCCTTGTAGTTGGATCTCCAAGTTTTTGGAATGCTCCAAATTCCACTTGAGCATCCAAATCTGGGTCAATACCAGCAAAAACATCTCTGAACAAGGTTCTAGCACCATGCCAAATGTGTCCGAAAAAGAAGAGCAAAGCAAACGTAGCATGTCCAAAAGTGAACCAACCCCTTGGACTGCTCCGAAAAACACCATCGGATTTCAAAGTAGCACGATCTAATTCAAAAATTTCACCCAATTGGGCACGTCTAGCATATTTTTTCACAGTAGCAGGATCGCTATAGCTGACTCCATTGAGTTCGCCACCATAGAACTCAACAGTTACACCCACTTGTTCGACACTATACTTCGATTCTGCCCTTCTAAAAGGAACATCGGCTCTAACAATTCCGTCTCCGTCTACCAAAACTACTGGAAATGTTTCAAAAAAAGTAGGCATACGACGTACAAAAAGTTCATGCCCTTCTTTATCTCTAAAAATAGGGTGTCCTAACCATCCAACAGCTATTCCATCCCCGTTGTCCATTGAGCCTGCTCTGAATAATCCACCTTTCGCCGGATTATTACCGATGTAATCATAGAAAGCTAATTTTTCAGGAATTTTAGACCAAGCTTCCGATAAACTCAGATTCTCGGCTAGACCGGCGCCAACTCTTCGATATATTTCTTGCTGGAAGTATCCCTGATCCCACTGATAACGAGTGGGACCAAATAATTCGATCGGGGTAGTTGCTGAACCATACCACATAGTCCCAGCAACAACGAAAGCTGCAAAAAAGACAGCAGCGATACTACTGGAAAGGACAGTTTCAATATTGCCCATACGTAATCCTTTGTATAGACGTTGGGGTGGGCGGACACTAAGATGGAATAGACCCGCTAATATGCCCAATGTACCTGCTGCAATATGATGAGAGGCTATTCCTCCCGGAACAAAAGGATCAAAACCTTCCGCGCCCCATGCTGGATTTACAGATTGTACTTTTCCGGTTAGGCCATAAGGATCGGACACCCATATTCCAGGACCATACAAGCCTGTTACATGAAATGCGCCAAACCCAAAGCAAGCCACCCCTGAGAGAAATAAATGAATTCCAAAGATCTTGGGCAAATCCAAAGAGGGTTTTCCCGTACGTTCATCACAGAATATTTCTAGGTCCCAATACACCCAATGCCAGATAGCTGCTAAGAAGCACAAGCCAGAAAACACAATATGTGCCCCGGCCACACCCTCGTAACTCCAAATACCCGGATTCGTTATAGTTCCTCCTGTGATACTCCAACCGCCCCATGAGTTGGTTATTCCTAAACGAGTCATGAAGGGTATAACGAACATACCTTGTCTCCACATTGGATCAAGAACGGGGTCAGAAGGATCAAAAACTGCTAATTCGTATAGAGCCATCGAACCGGCCCAACCAGAAACTAGAGCGGTATGCATTATATGTACAGAAAGCAGCCGACCAGGATCATTCAATACGACGGTATGAACACGATACCAAGGCAAACCCATGGAAATACCCCTTTCTCAAAAAAAAAATAGACACTATGTCACTTTATCGCATTGGAAATAACTATGCTATGGACCTCACTTTTTCGTTGGATTATCTCGAAACAAGGGTTAATATTTATTCTGTTACGTTGGTAATAATGGAACTTCTGCTCGTAGGAACAAAAAGAAGCAGATCTATTCTATACCCAATAAGTACCAATACGCAATGGGGCGATTAGTCCTATTTTTTGTGAGCGAATTTATAGATACTTGTTTATCATTCGAACGATCCGTTCGTAAGAATTTTCCTTTATTCCGTCTTCCTCCATGAATCTTCCAATCGATCGATAAAATACGATAAATGACAATATTATGAAGACAATAAACCCATTGTTTATATTGTTTATTACGTTTCCACATCAAAGTGAAATAGAGTACTTAACTCCTTTTTCTTTCATTTAATGCCCATTGGTGTTCCAAAAGTACCTTTCCGGAGTCCTGGAGAGGAAGATGCAGTTTGGGTTGACGTATAGTGTGACTTGTCAGACATATTGGGTCATATGGGATTTCCCCGTTTTCTCCCCCGATCGAGATATCCTCTATTTCGCCCAAGAAAGATTGATTGAACCATCAATAATTCGAAGCGTGAAGTGCAATTAGATCAATTTATTTTTGGTTGGGGGATCCATATTATCAATTAAAAGAATTTATGGTTGGCTTGGACCAATAAAATGAAGTATACAGGCTCCGTTCAGAAAATACCAAATCGGGAATCTATGTATGATTCCCACCCTATCCTAAATGATTTCTTTATACCATATGAGTGATCTCGCCAATCAATGGAATGGAATAATATGGTGAATACATCGAATATTTTGTGGAAGGCATAAAACAAATTGAAAAAGAAGAAAGTCGTAGCAAAAAGAAGTGGTACTGGAATCATTTGTCCTATATGTACAAATGGAATTCGGGCAGACCTTTACCCGGAGTAGAGCATAAACCTAAAAGAGTTGAAGAGGCCCATTCGGGAACAAGAAAATGACATAGTGATTTGGATCTCGATGAAACAATACATCAATGAGAGGTTAGTTCGATAAGTTCAGTGAATTCTTTTTTATATAGATAGGGAAGCAAGTCAAAACTCGTGTTTCTTGAAAATGAAAGAAAAAGCCCCTTCATTAGGAAAAAGCCTGCTACGAAAAAAGAAATAGGGCTGGAATCGACACATTTCTTTTTTTTTTTTCTCAATTTTGATTTTTTGAACCGTATGCATCCAAAGGTGCGTGTACGGTTCCTAAGGAATACAATTTTGTCCTAATCAACCGACTTCATCGAGAAAGATTACTTTTTTTAGGCCAACAAGTTGATAGCGAGATCTCGAATCAACTTGTTGGTCTCATGGTATATCTCAGCATAGAAGATGATACCAAAGATCTTTATTTGTTTATAAATTCTCCCGGCGGATGGGTAATCCCAGGAATAGCTATTTATGATACTATGCAATTTGTGCCACCAGATGTGCATACAATATGCATGGGATTAGCCGCTTCAATGGGATCTTTCATCCTGGTCGGAGGAGAAATTACCAAACGTTTAGCATTCCCTCACGCTTGGCGCCAATGAGTTTTTTGATTTGAGAAAAAAAAAAAAAAGACTATGCCTTCGCCATATGGAATATGAATAAAATAATTAAGTCATAATAGCATGGCATTTCAAGTTCGATATGAGCAAACTATTATTATTTTTTTTTTTTTTCATAATATAATATGAGATTATGTATCGGGATAGTAGTATGAAAAAAAGGTTATTTCCGATTTGATCTTATGTATCGGGGTCCGTTTCAGCGTCACAAACCTTTTTGCTTCCACACCAGAAGTCTCTTTCCATCCAATATTTATGTTATGAAAGAGTGTGAAAAAAGATCATTTTTTACTTAATTTTGATTTGATCGGATTAGAAAGAAACTTTGGGATTGCTGAATCACAAACGAGATAAATATATAAAGCAACGGAACCATCATAGTATTTTTGATTACTCCGAAAGGAAGGATGGTAAATGGATCATTCAACGATCCGGGTCTGATGGATTCGACTTGTCTCTTTCTTCGACGAAAGAAGAGAAAAAGAAATTCCATTGCAGAGCCGTATGCAATGCACAAAAAATGCCTGTACGGTTGTTCAATTCTATCTTTTTTTTTTTCTCCCCGCTTGTTATTCTTTATCCCTTCCCCCAATCATGCGAGGTAGAGGAATCATTCATTATGTTATATCATCAGGGTTATGATCCATCAACCTGCTAGTTCTTTTTATGAGGCACCCACAGGAGAATTTATCCTGGAAGCGAAAGAACTACTAAAACTCCGCGAAACCCTCACAAGGGTTTATGTACAAAGAACGGGCAATCCTTTATGGGTTGTATCCGAAGACATGGAAAGGGATGTTTTTATGTCAGCAACAGAAGCCCAAGATCATGGCATTATTGATCTTGTAGCGGTCGAAAATACCGGGGATTTGACATAAATCTTTGATTCCATTTCGAATCATAATTTGAATGAACCATTATTTTATCTTTTATCTTCTTACCTGAATAAAATATTAAATGGAAATAATTGATAATCATCTGGTTAGGATCGATCTAAACCAACCCATTCTGTATATGATTCAGCATGCCAACTATTAAACAACTTATTAGAAACATAAGACAGCCAATAAGAAATGTCACGAAATCCCCTGCTCTTCGAGGATGTCCTCAGCGTCGAGGAACATGTACTAGGGTGTATGTGCGACTCGTTCAGATCATGAGCTAGAACAAATGAGACCATTTTTACAGTATCAATGGCCCGTACCCATGAATAAGATAGAATAGAAGAACTCTATTCACTATCTAAAAATAAAGATCTCTCATATACCGCTACCGCTATTGTGTATGGAATTTATGGTTTCCATTGGTGCAAATCCAATCACCTCGATTTGAGATGAAAAGCAATTTCCCATTGGTAGCAAATGGTTATCCATTAAGCGGGGAAAATGATATTATATTTAAAAAGCAGAAAGATTATGCTCCTACTCTTGCAAGAACGGACTAACAGGGTCAGCTACCTATTCAACCTTCATAATTAAATGCCGTCACTGTATGGATAGATCTCATTGTAAAAAGACCTATTACTGGATAATTCATGGGTAGAGCCAAAGAGTGTGAACTGTACAAGTTACCAATAACATTGATTAAATGAGGAAAGGGGCTCCGGTGTATAGAGAGGACCTCACCGTTTAAGAAGTAACCATAGAAACGATGGAAACCACTATTTACTATATTATTTTATACCTACTTTGATTTTTTTTATACCTAACATCGGTACAATTTCTTTTTTTTTTTTTGAGGTGAAATGCCTGGAAGAAATAAAAAAATCGTGGTTGGGAAGGTTATAGTAGCAAAAGCCATTGGAATTTGTATTTTATACATCGGAAGAATCCGTTTTGTTATTAATAAACCAGGAGAGGGGAAAAGAATGACTGAAAGAAATCAATTAGTTATTCATCAAAGTTTCATTTGATTCAATGACCAGAGTTAGAAGAAGATATAGAGCTTGGAGACGTAGAACAAAAATTCGTTTATTTGCATCAACCTTTCGAGAGGCTCATTCAAGACTTACTCGAACTACTATTCAACAGAAAATGAGAGCTTTGGTTTCCACTCATCGGGATAGAGGCAGGCGAAAGAGAAGTTTTCGTCGCTTGTGGATCACTCGGATAAATGCAGTAACTCGTGAGAATAGGGGATCCCGTAGTTATAGTCGATTAATACTTGATCTGTACAAGAGGCAGTTGCTTCTTAATCGTAAAATACCTGCACAAATAGCTATATCAAATAGGAATTGTCTTGACACGATTTCCAATGAGATCATCAAATAAAGAGATTGGAAGGAATTCACCGGAATGCTTTAAACGGAGTTCCCCGGAGAATGAACTCCGGGAGGGTATAGTAGAAATTCATATGATAAGATAAGTAGTAGGAATGAACGAACACCTTTCAATAAAAAAAAAAAAAAGATTTCTTCTTCCCCCATTCTTTTTTTATTATTATTACGGTGCAACAATCTCGCGGCTTTTTCGAACAAAACATCAATCTGAGTTCCAATTAGAGTTTTGATTCGATTGAGGAATAGGCTTATTTATTTCTGGTTCTAGGACCTGTAGTTCTAGGGATCGACTCGGTTCTCTCAAATTGTTTCTCATTATTAAGAAAAGGTAACGAAGATAAAATACGAGCTTGTTTTATAGCAATAGTAATTAATCGTTGTTGTTTCAAGGTTAATCTATTCACTCGTCTAGATAATATTTTTCCTTGTTCACTAATAAATTGACTAATTAAACTCATGTTTCTATAATCAATTCGATCCCCCGATCCAATTGGGGGCAAACGCCTATGAAAAGATCGCTTAGATTTACGAAAGGGCCGCTTGGGTTTATCCATGATTTCTTTCTTATTTCTAAAATCCCATTTATTCATTCATTTCGGATCCGACCGAAATAGGATTTTATTTGTATATATATATATATGTAATTTCTTCCTCTTCCTTGGAAGAGTGACACACGCGTTCCGTTCGATTTATTTCTTTATCTCCCCATGAATCGTATGCTTGTAACAATAAGGGCAGAATTTTTTCAAGTCCAATTGACTAGGTGTATTGTGTCGATTCTTTTGAGTAATATATCTGGAAATGCCCCGCGATTCTTTATTCAAACCATTTCGGACACAACTGGTACATTCCAAAATAACTACTACTCTGACATGTTTACTCTTAGCCATGAACCTCCTTTGGATTTTGGATTCACTCAATTCTTCTATTTTCGATTCGAACAGAAGACGAGAAGAAGAAAGGAATGAAACGAAAAGTTGCTAACTCGAAATCAATTCAATTATGAAGGATTTCGTTGCAATCAATAGAGTCATAAAATTATTAAGTAATACAATTATTTCTAACTATCAATTATTCCTAATCTCAGTATTTCATTTACTATCTTGTATGATCTTGAACAGCCTGCCCTCGACCCACACTTCTATTTCTGTTCTCCTTATATAAAATGAATTCTATCCTGAACCCCAGTTTCGATGAGGTTCAATCCACTTTTATTCTTTCTCTTTCTTTCCTAAACAACTAAAAAAAAAAAGAGGGGGATTAGTCACAGATAATTTATTGTATCTCTAATCTTCTTCATCTCTTCCCATGTCAATAACTAGAATGAGAAAAAGGGGAATGTCAACGCATCTGGGAATAAACGATTAATCTCTATCAATAGACCCGCCAAAGACCCGAACCATAGAGTAGCTAGTACAGGTGCCGTGGAGAGATATGTTTTTATATCTCGCATTGAAAATCCTCCTTCTTTTTCTTTAACTTTATTGACTTTATTCTATATTGTAATATATATATGATCAGATGCATATGTAGTTAAAGATCATTTGTATTTGTACGGGGAATCCCTAACTAAAATGGATATATACAATGATCCGGTAGATGAGATCCACCTGTCCCTGAAACTGAAAAAGATAAACACTTCTTCCTGAGCATTACTGATAAATATTCATTCCTTTATATGTTAGGTATGTATATAATTCTTTTCTTTTTTATATAAGATCGAAGGAATGGAAAGGAAAAAGAAATTCTATATAGATAGAGGAAATTACGATGTGGAAAACAAGACAGGGATTCCCTACAATGGCACTGTACAACAAATGAAAGGGATGTAGCGCAGCTTGGTAGCGCGTTTGTTTTGGGTACAAAATGTCACGGGTTCAAATCCTGTCATCCCTACCTATTACCTCTTACCTCTCCTATGGACAGTAACGAGGGTTCAATTGAGATCGATTCAAATTGGACATAATCTATCATTTTATGATACTATACATACAAGATGGATTGGGGGTACGAAAAGAATCCTTTTCTTGACATTCGTATCTCCCATCATAATAAAGCGCTCTTAGTTCAGTTCGGTAGAACGTGGGTCTCCAAAACCCGATGTCGTAGGTTCAAATCCTACAGAGCGTGATTCTTTTAATGTCGAATCACAATAAAATAACTTCACTAACTTGAACTGCAACCTTAATTTGACCTCCTGGAAATTCAAGAGGAGGTCAATCAAAAAAAGAGATGTTACTCAATTAAAGATCCAACTGATCGCCGCGTCTGTATTGTAAATATGCAGTTACGAATAATCCGGCCAAGGTAATAGGAATTAGACCTAACACAATTCCAAATAGAAAAACTTCAATCATTAAAATTTGTTTGAAAGAAGAGAAAAAGAGAGGTAATATCTATCTCTAAATATTAATCCGAATCGCCCATGAATCTCAATAACCAAGAATTGGCAATTGACACGGGAAGGAACATAGAATATCGGGAATCTCACAGAAATACTCATTTTTATGAATTGTTCATTCAATTAATTTGAATTTCAAATAAGTCGTATCTTGCTCAGACCAATCAATAGAGCTGGGGTTATAGTTGAAGCAGCCAGTAGAAAACCGAAATAACTAGTTATAGTAGTCATGGAGGGGCTAAATGATATATGTTCTTTTTTATACATATGTTTATAAAGCACTTACCTAAGTTTCCATTTTTGCGAGATCCAATGACAAGAAAAAATACTAATTGACAGAATCCGTTCCAATTGAAAGTTCTTGATTCATCAGCCATTGGCACTAAAAAAGAGAGAGTAAAGGGGTAGAAAAAAAAAAAGATGGATTCGTCATCTGTAACATCTACGGATCCCGTGATTCCGAATCAACGGATTCAGTAAGCAACCCGTGAGTCAAGTAAATAAGAACTGTGTCTTGTAACTTCAATCAAAAATGAAGTTCTCTTTGAGTAACTATGGAATAAAAGAATTGGATTTTAAAATTCCATTTTTTTTTTATTTTGATCATTTCGTTTCTTTTTCAATTTATCTAATCTATTTTGGAACAAACAGCCGGATAACGCTTTTACTTTTTTAATCATTAGATTCATTCAGTAGTAGGTTGGTTAATTGCACATAATATTTCGAATGAGAAGAAAAATAAAAGTATCCCATGATCTCTCGAAGAAATAAAACCTTTATTTCGAGCCCAACTCAATTCTAAAACTAGCAATTGCTATTATCCTTTTATTTTAGGTTTCACACTCTGTCTTTGCATATCATAGAGTTCAGTCCCTTCCTTGTAGCTAGGTTAAGAAGGAACCTTTGGATCTAATGCAGCAATGGTTGCATCACGAATATTGATAATTGTTCCAATTATTATTTGTTCTGTTTCTTTCATCGAATACTATCTACCACTGTACGACCAAGCAATTACCTGAAATGAAAGGATTAGAAAAAAAAAACCCCTTTTCATGAAAAGGGGTTTCTAAATTTTGTATCTAATTGAATTGTGGGAATGTGATAATTCCTTTCATGAATTATTAGGACCCGCCAACTCACACTTTACCAAGATCTTCAGTTTCTATTCCGAAACCAGTAATGGGAAACCT